GTACCACTGAAGAAGTGAGTTGTACACTTGAAAGAAAACCCATAAAATCAAGAGAATGGGTTGATAATCTATTAATATAGATTCTTCTTGCTTGAGACCACACATAAAAATGACATTGCCAGAAATAGATAAAGTAAAATTTCAATTTATGCATCAAAAGGGATGTCCCTTTTGAGGCCATAATATATTTTCCTTTATACCTAACAGAATACGGGTAGGGGTCTTTGAAAAGCCAAAAAATAACGTCAAAATCCTTAGTAAAAAGTTTTACTAAATATTCTAATTTTCCGTAGAAAAAAATGCGTTCAAGAAAGGCTCTGTAAGATGTTGATCGTAAATGAGAGGATTGGTTGCAAAGAAACAAGAAAATGGATTCGTATTCACATACATGGAAATTATATAAGAACAAAAAAAATCTTTGAGTCCTTTTTAGAAAAAGAAAAATGTATTTTTTTTTTATAATAAGACTATTCCAATTATGATATTCATAAAGAAAGAATCGTAATAAATGCAAAGACGAGGCATCTTTCACCCAGTACCGAAGTGTTTGAACTAAGATTTCCAAATGGACGGGGTAAGGTATTAATATATCTAACACAAAATTTAAATGTAAAACGCTGTCCTCTAAAAAAGGAAATATTGAATGAATTGATCGCAAATTCTGAGATTTGACTTTTTTATGTTTCTCTAGAGAAGCTGTGGAAAGTGGAATTTCCACAATGACTGCAAATACTTCAGATAGCATTTGCGAATAAAAATCATGTTTGTGCCCCAAAAAGTCGTTTTGGTTAGAATCAATAGCTGAAAGAATCAAAAAATTCTGTTGATACATTCGATTTATTAAACGTTTCACAACTAGTAAACTAAATTTCCTATCGCCTGAAGTTTCCAACAAAACAAATTTCTTTAAACCATGACCATATGCAAACGAAAAAATATATTCCTGAAACATAAGTGGATATAAAAAGTTGTGTTGCCAAAAACCTTCTAATTCTATATATCCGTGGAATTGTTCCATTTAAATTTAGACCTAAAATTTAAAGTCAAAAATAGGAGATTTCTTAAGTTATCAAATGATACATATACATAGTGCGATACAGTCAAACCAAGATATTTTTTTTTAGATACCTCGGAAATAGGTAAATTCATGAGCAGACTCTCTCTTTTTTTCCATCTAATTAGTTTTTTTGTTATTAAAAAATAACATGTTAGTTTTTTTGTTATTAAAAAATAACATGATGGTTAGAAATCCTTTACTTTTTCAACCCAATCGTTCTTCTGATTTTGATAAAAGTATCTTTATCAATATACTGTTTCTTCTACACACTCTTGGCCATCTCCATATGGAGAATGGATAGTCTAATAGTAAAATAGTTAGGATTCACTAAAAAAGAAAATCCACACATGGGAGAATCTTTTCCCGTATCAGGCACTAAGTTTTTTTTAACGGCTAATTAGATGGGATAATCATTCATATTACGAAGATAAGCTCGTTGCTCATGCTTTCCACAAAATTGGAACCCATAAGGATAGGGTTCGATCCATTTATTAAATTGACCCAATTTTGAATTCATTGCATTTCCTCCCAAGACTTCAAATCAAATAAAGTTTTGTACCGATTTGCTAAGAATGAAATAGTCTATGAATTCTCTATTGATACGACATGCGCTTTTTTCCAGTCATTTCCTTTCAGGATCAGTCGTGATCGTATAAACTCTACCGATAGTGTAGACGAATCCCTTGCTTCATCCAAATATGTAAAAGATCCTAGTCGCACTTAAAAGCCGAGTACTCTACCGTTGAGTTAGCAACCCCCATATGTTATGTAGATACAACCGAGATCAAAAAAACCGGGTTGGAATCAAAACGTTGAATTAGCAATAAATCGAAAAAAGTTTTCGAATTGATTCCCATTACGAAAAAAAAAATTTTTTATTATAAAAACAAACACCAATACAAGAGATTCTTAGAAAAAAAAAATTGGATAGACAAAAAGTCTACATTTTTTCAATCCAAAAAAGGTATTTTGTTTTTGTATCCGAATAAATTCAACGAACCTTTGAAAAAAAAAAATATTGGGTAGATAGAACACATAAAAAAACCTTTTAATTTTTTTATTTCACAATTGAATTATATGTGTTCAATACATTCTTGTCAATATGAAAAAAAATACAACTACAATATAGAAAAAGCTTCCTTTTTTTTATTGAAAAATCTACTAAAATTCAAATAAAAGAAAATCCAATTATTATATGATGATAATAAATACAGAAATACGATAATATAGAAGCAAAATTGTGAAATCTAAATAGAAAAAACAAAGCGAAATAAAATTATAGAGGAAACCTTTGTTGGATTGGCACTACAAAAAAAAATACAGGAATAAAAAAAGTTATAATCAATTACAACCTCATTATCTTTTGTTTTTCTATTTAAAAAATTTTTAATTATTCATTAATTAAATTTCGTTTGATTAAAATGAAATTCTTTAAAAACCGCCGCCCTCTTTAAAATATCATAAACAGTTTCTGTAGGTTGAGCGCCTTTTTGAATAAAATAGAGAATAGCAGGAACATTTAAATAAGTTTTATTTTTTATCGGATCATAAAAACCCACTTTCTGCAGATCTCTTCCCTCTCTTCGTGACCGAACATCAATTGCAACGATTCGATAGACGGCTCATTGGGATAGATTAAACCCCCCTTGGAAACGTACAGGAAGTTTTCTCTTCGTACGGCTCGAGAAAAATGATTCAATTTGTATATTATATAAATTAGAATGACCAATCAAATAAGTCCAGAAAATCGTCAAATGAAAATCCATTAAACTAAGAATTTAGCCCCTTTCCTCAAAAAACCATTTGTATACTCATAACTCAAGTTGAATAACTTTCAAATAGCCCAAAAGATCAAAAAATCCTTTGGCATTTATCATTTATTGAGTAGTCTCAAATACTCTTTGTTTTATTTCATTTAGACTCGATTAAAATTGTTGCAACAATTAAAAATAAAAAGAATATTTCCTTGTTCCGGAAGCCTTTAATCATCGTGTTTTTTGAATCATTGGGTTTAGACATTACTTCGTAGATTTTTAATCCTTTCAAAAATGGCTGCAACATACCTTTTTGTTATTTATTTCTCTCAAAGAATCTAATCATATGAACGGCGGCCGCACAAAATTCCGCACAATAGATATAAATCTATTTAATCTAAAAGGTTTTATCAAAAATTCCTTGGGGATTTTAAAGTTGCTTTTTTTGTTCCTTTCGAATTCTCTGTCAAAGATAACTTACGAAGTTGTTCCAACTTATTCTTTTGATTGACATTAACCCTAGACCCGTCTCCTTTGAGAAATAGCTCAATACTTTCTCCTCGAGCTCCATCATATTTCCATTACACCCCAATAAAACGGATTCGCGTGGAACAGGGCAAATGATGTCGAGTCAAGAGCATCCTTATTAGAGAATGATGGATATAAGAATCCACAACGGATCATGTCCTTCAAGTCGCACGTTGCTTTCTACCACATCGTTTCAAACGAAGTTTTACCATAACATTCCTCGTTGAAGTTGGAACCGGTCCGCAGTTGATTCAATTATCGAATCATGAATAGTCATTGGTTCAGTTAAAAGAGTTCTTACATAGATTAGATATTTAATATATCTTATATTTTTTTTAGTAATATTCTTTTTTTTATAATTTTTTTTATAAAAATTACGATTTACAATAAGATGACATCCCTAACAGATAAGCTAAGAGAGATAAATGATCTTTCTTTTCGAACTCAACCTTTAAAATAAATTAATTTTAATTAATTATTAATAATAATATAATAAATATCAATAATAATAAACTAATACTACTAATACTATAGTAAAAATGCAATTTCTTTTTCAAGGTATTAAAAAAAAAAGAACAAACTTCTTTCTATTTTTTATAAATTAGAAATGACTATTTCCATTCATATATCATATTTATAGGGGGTAGATATATGATAGGTTAAAGGCACAACTTTTTTTAATTAAAATTCATGTAATCTATATAAATCCATCTTCCCTAAATACCCAACAGATTCACCTGCATTTGTGTATCGCTGTGAATTTGTGAAATATGTGCAAAAGATATAAATTCTTTTTTTTAGCTAAAAGAGTCAAACTCTAGCCACTTATACACTTTATAAACACAAAAGAAATCTTTATTTTTATTATTATTGTTAATAAAAATTAATAATGCTCTGGGGCGGAAGGATTCGAACCTCCGAATAGCGGGACCAAAACCCGATGCCTTACCACTTGGCCACGCCCCACTTCGATTTCTATTTGCCATTAATAAACACTAATATTATTAGTGATTATTCGTCAATTCAAGCCCAACTATCTATATTGTATATCTAAAAAATCTATTAGATTTTGTTGTTTAGTATTTTAACTCTAACACATTGTAGACATATAAAAAAATAATTTATTGATCATTAAAGAAAATTCCATTAAGATTAAGATATTATATGAAAGTAGAATTTCTTCTATTCTCCATTGAGAATGGAAGGTTTTTTGATTGAGTGAGTAAGTTCAAAAAAAAAAAACGAAAAAATTTTTTTTCTATCAATAACTTAATCAAAATACAATTTTTTTAAAAACAAAATGTCTGTTATGCTTAATATCTTTAGCTTGATCTGTCTTAATTCTGCTCTTTATTCGAGTAGTTGTTTCTTTGCCAAATTACCGGAGGCCTATGCTTTTTTGAGTCCAATTGTTGATTTTATGCCGGTCATACCTCTACTTTTTTTTCTCTTAGCCTTTGTTTGGCAAGCTGCTGTAAGTTTTCGATGAGATCTTTCATCTTATCCTATAAAAATGAATGCTTTTTTCGAGAATAGAGAGTTCTAATATTCTAATTCTAATCTAATACTTTCTAATATTAAAGAATTGCTAAAAAAAACAGTCTTAAATTCAAATATTAAAATTCTTGAATAGACACAACACACATTATCTCGTTTTCCATTCTTTTTATTTTCGATAAATGAACAAACCTTTTTTTGATCCTCCACAATATTAACGGGTGGATATAAAAAAATTATTGATAAGTAAGAAAATAATAGATAAGATAATAATAACTTAATTTTTTATTTCTATTACAAAATAAAGTAGATTTTTTAAATTTCAAAAAAGACTTTCGGCGTCAAACCAAATATCAAATTAAAGGATATGTGGTATAAAAATAGAGAATCTATTCTCTTAAAAAAAAAAAAAGATCCTGGAGATTTGTAATGCTTACTCTCAAACTCTTTGTTTATACAGTAGTGATATTTTTTATTTCTCTCTTTATTTTTGGATTCCTATCTAATGATCCAGGGCGTAATCCTGGGCGCGAAGACTAAAAAAAAAGGATTTTTGCGTGATTTTTTATCTATTTTTTTTTTTTCTATTTTAAGATTTCATAATATATAAATTAAAAAAATGTTCGAATTCTAATTAATAAAGAAAATCGAAAGAAAAATATTTTTTAAATAAATCATCAATGTAAAGTGTAAATGGAACACGGAAAGAGAGGGATTCGAACCCTCGGTACGAATAACTCGTACAACGGATTAGCAATCCGACGCTTTCGTCCACTCAGCCATCTCTCCCTCTTGAAAATAAACTACTAAATATTCAAATACAAATTTTTAATTAATTATAAATTTTTTGTAAAAAAATCTGTAATAAACTCGAATTTTAAGAATTTATAATAAAAAAATTTATAAATAGAATACTATAATAAAAATAAAATAACAAAAAATTTTTTTTTATATTATATAATATTAACATATAACAATAATATATGTATACAAAATACAAAATAGACAAGTTGTTATTGTTGTAATACAACAGTCCGACAACAAGTACAAGTTTTATACGAAATTCCAATCAGTTGGATAAAGAAAAAAAAAAAGAATGATAGAATAAATATTAATTGAAAAATACACTATTAAATATATAAAAAAAACCTTTTCGACCGAAAAATATGATTCTCGCGGCCTGGCCTGATTGGTACTTCGCCAGGCCCTAAAACAATGGTTAAATTTATCTTTTCTTTATATCCAATTTATCTAATGATTATAGCGTTAGCCATTTTATTGAACCGTATCTTAGAACTTTTTCGGGAAAAAGAAAAAATCAAACTTTTTTTTATTGATTTAAATTTTTTAGTTTAAAAAATTGATTGAATGCATTTTTTAACTATCTTTTCAGAATCTCACTAAAATTTCCTACGAAAAAAGCCAATATTCTAAATTTCAAGATTCTTTTTTGATACGATCTTGATTACATTATGTCAAGTTTCGATGTTCGACAAAAGTGATATTTCAATACAATAATTAAATTGTAGCGGGTATAGTTTAGTGGTAAAAGTGTGATTCGTTCTATTAAACCCTTACATAGTTAAGGGGTCTCCCGGTTTGATTACTATTCCGATAATAATTTTTATTTCTAAAAAGGAATTAATCCCTTACCTTCAATTAAAAATTGGAAGACAATTATACATTCTCGTGAGTTATATCCAAAGGTCAATTAAAAAATGGAAATTTTGGATTATGAAATTACGAAACATGAATTTTTTGTAATTGGACCAAAATTTCCAATTGAATGAGTATAAGTAAAAAATCCATGGATAAAGATAAAAAAATGGGTTTCTAATCGTAACTAAATCTTCATGTTTTTTGTTCCTTTTTTTTAAGGAAAGCGAGTCAAAATGGCTATTAAATGATCACTTTAGTTTACTAGAGGCTTCAATCAACATTTTTCTTTTAGCTCGGTGGAAACAAGAAGCTTTTCCTTAGGATTCTTTCAACTAGAAATAGAGAACGAAGTAACTAGAAAAATTGTTTTAATCTCCTCTTCTAGAAGGATCATCTAGAAAGCAAGTTGTTTTGAATTAAATTGACTGCATTCATACAAAAAGCTGACATAGATCTTATGGGTAAAATTTTTTTTTTCGTTACCGCCTTAAATTTTTATCTGGGAATTTTTTCCTTTTCCATAAAGAAGCCGAATGAACCCAACGTTTCATGTTCGGTTTTGAATTAGAGACGTTAAAAATAATAAACCAGCGTCGACTATAACCCCTAGCCTTCCAAGCTAACGATGCGGGTTCGATTCCCGCTACCCGCTCTTTTTTATATTTTTATAATAATAAATGCATCATAATTGAGTTGAATATGCAATACAAAGAATTGTATCGTCGCACATAAAATTAGATTCTTTTTTTAGAACACCAAATTTTTTTGACAGTAAAAGTCAAAAACGTGAAAAATAAGAATGAAATGAAAAGCGTCCATTGTCTAATGGATAGGACAGAGGTCTTCTAAACCTTTGGTATAGGTTCAAATCCTATTGGACGCAATTTATTTCCATATAATTTTTTTAGGTATTCTGTAGGAAGAAAGATATTTTCTATAAATTTTTATATTATTATATAATAAATATATTCTTAAAATTTAAGAGGGATCCATTTCTTTATGCTT